ATTTCTATAGACAAATAAAATGGAGAATCGAATGAATGAAACATGAATAGGAATGACGAATCCTAAATGAATAGGAAATCGTGAAAAACTGAAGGAGAATTCGGATCTCTTCATACCTATTATATTGACAATTTCCAAAAAGCGTTCATATACTAAGTATCCATATATGAAGTATCCATATAAAAAGTATCATCTAAGAAGTATCATAGCGGTTGAGCAAGCATGCCCCCATCGTCTAGTGGTTCAGGACATCTCTCTTTCAAGGAGGCAACGGGGATTCGACTTCCCCTGGGGGTAGGGTACTACGAAAATAAGTTGGTCAGGAATTACCAATACACCTAAAATGGATTCTTCCTGGGTCGATGCCCGAGCGGTTAATGGGGACGGACTGTAAATTCGTTGGCAATATGTCTACGCTGGTTCAAATCCAGCTCGACCCAACAATTCACCAATTTACCATCTCATGGTAGAACCCCCTTCTTCTTCATAAATACCCATAGGGGGAATAAAAAAGAATCACATTTTCTGCTAGATCCCTTAGTTCCCTGGGATTGTAGTTCAATTGGTCAGAGCACCGCCCTGTCAAGGCGGAAGCTGCGGGTTCGAGCCCCGTCAGTCCCGACGAATCGAATAAGTACACCAATCCGCCGCTCCTCTTTCTCGGAAAGTGGGGCCTTGGGACAACATGTCATTCCCAAGGGGATTCGTCTCGTCACTTCAACGAGGACTGATTGATTGGAGAAAGACAAATGTAGATTAGTCGAATGATTGGTTGGTAGCATTATTCTTAGAGTAAATATTCCAAAGAGATGCTGAGTCTTCTTTTTGGATTGATCTCCATTCATGTAAGGAAACAAAGTCCGACTCGGGCGCATCTCCACAGATGGAATTCGTTTCTTGTATAATACAAACTGAATTTAACAAAATCTCCCCTTCTGGCTCTGTTTTTGTTTGTGTAAGCCTAATTACTAAATAGGAAGGTTACAAATCAATTGGATTCAAATTGGACACTGAGCTTTTGATAATGGAATTGAATCCTTTTTCCTTACTAGTTTTTCTATTTTTTCAGGGTCCTGTCGAAGAAAGAACAAACCCTCCACTAAAATGAAAATAACGAAAATAGTGAATTTACTGAAATATTCCATAGACATTAAAAAACGGCGTTTAGAGCTTATCTTTTTCCGCTTTGCTTGTCTTGTTCTTTGTAACTAATGGAAAGGGATGGGTGGTGAGATGATACGCTATTTGATGATTGTACAAGGGAGACCTAAGATAGGTTATAGAAACTAAACAAGAGAAAAGAATGCTACATAATGCTAACTAAAGGAATTTTTGATTGGGTCGGGAATCCTATTTTGGATTCGGTATGGATAAAAGATCTCCCTAGGTTATACTATTCAATTTTCGACGACGAATGGATTTGATCGCTTAGATAGTCTTATTCATGCTATTGATCCGAGTCAATCTCGTCGCGAGGTTATTCATTCAGTGAAGTTACATGTGCAAGATTTATTTTCTCTAGGGGATTAAATCCCGAGTTATTGTGAAAGAAAAAGGGATGAGATTATGGAAGTCAATATTCTGGCATTTATTGCTACTGCACTCTTCATTTTAGTTCCTACTGCTTTTCTACTTATTATTTATGTAAAAACAGTTAGTCAAAATAATTAATTATTTTGAATGAAACTTGATCTTATCAACTATTGATAAGATCAAATGAAAGGAATTCTCATTTTGCGTATTCTAATGAATAAATGAAATGGACGGGCTCGAATCGGCAGTCTTCGCTGAGATCTGAGAGTAGGGTAAGAAAGATTCATTGAGTTCTTTCTTACCGGACTGTATCTTAGTGGTTCTAATAAAGCTAGAGGTTTACTCTAGATCAATCTACCATATTATCTTCATGGTAGATATTTGTAGTGGCGATATTCATTTTCTATCTGGAATTGACAGAGGGCCCACTTCGATTTCTTTGATACATCTATTTGTTCCGATCAATCGGAAAGAAGCGTTTTACTTGTTATAAAATACATTCCTTCACTAGAATTCAATGCAATTTGAAAATGAAGAGATCTTGATAGTAAATCGTTCTACAATGCATTTTGAACGATTTCTAAACCAATTGATCCAGTTTGATTCCTCAACTCAATTAGTAGTACTTCTAGAGACCACTTCTTCCCCAGACTACAAGTGAAAGGGAAAATGAAAAAACTACCATTAAAGCAGCCCAAGCGAGACTTACTAGCTCCATGTGAATTATGTCCCCTATCTCTATGATAGAATTATTTGATTATTGCTCCCTAATAATAGTGGAATCAATGGTGCAGAGTCAAAAAGGGATTCTCACCGAAGACTGTTGAGGAACCAATTTAATAAATCCACTTCTAAAAAATTCCTCTATGATTTCGAATCGGGAAAGACTAAAGACAAGTAAAATAGGCTAGAAATACTAAGGCCCACTTTTTTGGTTTTTTTAGGTAAAAAGTATAATATAGATCGATCGCTATCTATGTGAAATAGTCAGGCGACACCCAGATTTGAACTGGGGAAAAAGGATTTGCAGTCCCCCGCCTTACCGCTCGGCCATGCCGCCAAAATCATCCAAAAACCTAATGCAAATTTTTCATAGGAACTATAGATTTTTATAACATATATTACTCACAGTGACTATCGAGCGTTATAACATATATTAGTCCCTCTAAACTCCAGAACGGACTCATAGAATTATCAGTAAATTATCACACTTCAATTTTCATTGAAGAAAAAATAGGTAAAAATGTCTCTCTTCTCGACAGAGGATTTTTTGAACAAAGGGTTGCCGGGGATTCGAACCCAGAACTAATAAGATGGAGTCGATAATGTTACCGGTAAAATAAGTCCCCATGGACGTTGAAAATTTGTGCTAGTTGTTCTAGATAGGGAATGACTAATGAAACTTGCTAATATGGGACCTATTACCGCACATGACGCATATATATTGAATTACATATATTGAATGACATATATATAATTCAATATATAAACAAAAATGACATATATATAATTCAATATAAAAGGAAGCTATAAGTAATGCAACTATGAATCTCATGGAGAGTCGATCCTGGCTCAGGATGAACGCTGGCGGCAGGCTTAACACATGCACAGAGACAATATCAAAGAAACAATAAAACCAACATAAGCTTGTGTATGAAGATAACCAATTCGATCGTTGGGGTCGGACTCTATTATGGATTTCGACCTACATTGGAAATTATGGGACACCTAGGTAAGTGCATGTCGCGCTATAATAGGCATCTGCATCTACCGAAGAGTAAATACCTTTGTTATACTAAAGGGGGGACACTACCCTCGGATAACAACGACGAGGCCGTCTACGAAATATTTTACTTAATCTGCCTTGAAATGGGGCGTCGCGAGATCGTAGCTACTCTCTTGAAAAAATTTGCGTCGCGGAATGGCGCCGCCTCGGGGAGTATCGTCGACTTTGCCAAACCCGAAGGAGCCAACTGGGTTGCGAAAAGAAAAATTTTTTTTAGAAATGCAAACTCTATTCAAGCAACAAAAGCTTGTCTTTGGGTCGAACTTCAATGCTGGCTGCTAGAAAGAACGGACCAAAGACAGTATGATATCAGGGTTGGGTTTTGGTCTGGCGCCTGGAAACGTTTCCTCTTCGAAGGTGAGGAACCGTTTTCCTACCCCGCTTCCAACCTCGATTTGGTTGCTCGCCAATCTCTACGAGACGCGCTACGAACAAAGATCGGGAATAAACCATACGCCATTCGACAATATGAACCACATGTACATGCCTGGCTGCGAGTACGGTCGGACTTTCTATGTACACTAGAAGTACTAAACAAGTGCGATGCGCGATATCAAAAATATCGCGCAGACTATCTCGTCGCGAGGACAACAAAACTATATTTTCGCGACATTGGTTCTTGCTCGGCTACGATGACTGTAGAAACTCCCCTTTGGACCTTTGGAACGAAGAGCAATTTGTATCCGCCTGTTCTAACCTTGTCGGTGAAGAGGGGTTTATAACCTTGTGTTTGAACACTCACGACGAAGAAGAAGAATTTCGAGATTCGGATTCCGACTTTTTCGACGAAGAGTAATTTATAGACTCGGGTTTGTTTCAATACCGGTACCTCTAAATGTTACCGGCAATCTACCACGGAACGCCCCCGACTTTCATGCTGATTTTTTTGATCTCATTTTTTTTATGAGAAAAATATAATTACGCCATTGATTTACTAGTTGTACCTGTTATTTATGTCGATATTTTATTATACTGAAACATTCTAATAAAATATCGACATATTTTCTAGAGGGTTCTTTCTTGTGTTTTGTTCGGCGTCTTCTTCGTCGAGAAAGTCCAAGCCCTTTCGCCCCACCACATACTCATTCCCTTGTATGTAAAGGGGTTGTTATTATATTCCACCTCTTAGAAAGAACTTACATCAATTGACTTCAAATTTCATGTTATTCCGGAATCATAAATAGACGATCAATTCCATCATTGCTAGATCATCTATCTAATTCGATGAAGACTACGCCAATAATGTAATAGGATTTTTGAGAAATGGGAAATTAAATAAAAATGCTCCGAAATAGAAATGAGGGAATGTTTACAATACCTGGGTTTCATCAGATCCAATTTGAAGGATTTTGCAGGTTCATCGATCAGGGTTTACCCGAAGAACTTTCTAACTTTCCAAAAATTGAAGATACAGATCAAAAAATTGAATTTCAATTATTTGTGGAAACATATCAATTGGTCGAACCATTGATAAACGAAAGAGATGCTGTGTACGAATCACTTACATATTCGTCGGAATTCTATGTATCCGGGGGACTCGTTTGGAAAACCAGTCGGGGTATGCAAGAACAAACAATTTGTATTGGAAACATCCCTCTAATGAATTCTATGGGAACTTTTATAGTAAATGGAATATATCGAATTGTGATCAATCAAATATTGCAAAGTCCCGGTATTTATT